GACTCACGGGAGTCTCTGGGTGCTCAGACATTCAATCAATATTATAATTAGATTGGATGGGTAATTGGCTTTTATAGAATCAAAGTAGAAAAAACAAGAATTTTTTTTTTTTTGATAACCTCCAGTCAAGAATGTAATAGACTGTCTCCCGATTGGTTCACAGAGACAATCGGGAGACAGCAAGGATTCACTCAAATGGGAGATAGAGGTATGTGATGGATAGTGACCCATCTTTATTGTATATTGTTATGTCTTTTAGTTATGAAGAGCAACAAAAAAAAAACACTAGGCCTTACTATTCCTACATGTTCGTTCCATTAGTAACATTCCCTTTATACTTCCACGGGGGTAACCGCGCATCTTGCTTGTGCTTAATGCTTCCCGATTCGACAAAAAATCATATAGGAACTTGTTATGAGTGGATTTATTGGATTGGTTCATCAATAGTGTTCGGTCAGAATCTCTTTTTGACTCTGCGCCATTGATTCCACTATTATTAGTGATCAATAATGAAAGAAAAAGAATTCATTTATATTCCTAGAGATAGGGGACATAATTCACATGGATATAGTAAATCTCGCTTGGGCTGCTTTAATGGTAGTCTTTACATTTTCCCTTTCACTCGTAGTATGGGGAAGAAGTGGACTCTAGAGGTACTACTAATTGAGTTGAGTAATCAAACTGTATCAATTGTTTCATAGAGCGTTCTGCAAAGCGTTTTGAAATACAAATATCTCCATTTCAAAATGGAACTGGATTCCAGTTAAAGTAATGTAATATATGAATAATAACTTTTCAATCAAACAATCAAACAAATATTTCAACGATTTCCATGTTCGTATTTCGAAAGTAAAAGGGATACAGATGATAGGAATATTTTGCAAACCGCATTCTTCCTAATTAAATATATATTATATTCTTAATATTCTATTTCGATGAACCGGCTTTTACCAGACTTATATATGGATATTACGATGAGGAGCAACCAACCCCCTCCTCTTTTATTTGTTTCCCTCTTTACTGTTCAAAGAGGGGGTCGTTTCGTTATTACGGGGATACGTACTTTCTACGGAGGGCAACGGCAACATAGACATAGGGGTTGTCCGGCGAGGTACTAGGCATAATAAGATCTTGCGTTTGGTGATTCACATATTGCGCTGCGCACTTACCGTTTGTTTTATACTCCTAGAAACCTTATTTATGCTTTATCCACTCACCTCATATTATCGTTAAAAATCGGTGGGGTCCACTACTCCTTTTCCAAATACGAAGAAGTTCCCATAGAACTCCTTGGATCATCTGTCAACAGCTCAATCAATTACTTCTTCGGAATGCAAAAGGATTACTTGCTTTTTATATAATATATGCTCATACTACTATCCTTCCTCCATGGATTTGATTGTTTCGATGGAGCCAGGGATCCATATTTGAAAATTTGAAATAATAAGAAACCTAGGACTTAGAGCAGTAAAAGTAAGAGTTGACATTCGATTATTTCGGATTGATCGGAATCAATACAAATCAAATGGATGTTAACGAAGAAAAAGAATTGGGGTGCTATATAATATATAAATTATATACATTACAGATATGTAATTTAGATGTACTGAAATGAATATGAAGCTAAATAGTGTAGATTGATCGACATTAAATTAAGCCTATATCTTTATTTTATATAGTACAACTTTATACAATACAATAACAAATAGTGTGGTAGAAAGGTTCAGATATTTCTTTCTACCATACTATCGGATCTCATATACTGCTGATTCTAGCCCGCTCATTTCAGTTAAGACGTGGAATTTAAATCGCTTTTATTTCTTCAACCATTGATAAGAACTAAGAAGTCAAGTTTCATTCAAATTAATCATTTTTACTGACTGTTTTTACGTAGATGATAAGTAAAAAAGCAGTAGGAACTAGAATGAACAGTGCAGTAGCAATAAATGCGAGAATATTTACTTCCATAATCTCATTGTTTTTTTTTACTTCGCAATAACTCGGGATCTAATCCCATAGAGATGATAAATATTTCTCCTGTAATGTAAATTGAATGGGATGAATTGCATCCCGATGATATTGAATCGGATCAATATCATGAATAACAATATCTGAGCTATCAAATCGATTCATTGTCGAGAATTGAATAGTATAACATAGGAAGATCTTTTATCCATACCAAATCAAAAATGGGATTTCTGATACAATCAAGACTCCCGTTGAATTTCTCATTCTTTTACATTCTTTCTTTTCTCTAACCCACCGTCCTCCTGATCTTATACAATTTATACAATCATCTGATGAGGCATCATCTGACCCGTCTTCTACTTCCATTGGCCACAAACCAAACGGTAGAAATGAAATGGAAAACGAGAGGAGTTAAGTTCTAAACTCGGGTTTGTTGATGATGTAATTTTCTTGAAAGACAAAGTAGTGTGATAAAGATAGGTCCCGGTATAGGTATAAAAGATCTAATATTCCGACAAATTCAGGGTTTGGAAGTTTGTGCTTTCTTCGACGGGACTATTAAGTTAAAATAAAATAGGACGAAAAAAAGATTATTTATTCCCTCGCTAAGAAGGAGGGGTGGATCTTTGTTTGATCTTTCTTTTCTTAATATCCTCTTTCCTTGGATTGGGACTGGGACGTATATATAAAAAGTGGAGTGTGCAATTTGAATGAAATAGATAGATTATTCCCAATTAGTAATTGAGGTTACACAAAATCGGAACTAGAAAAGAAAGTCAGTTTCATATGAAAAGTATGCTGTCGGGGTAACTATGTTAAGTGAATTTTGTATCATACAATAAACGAATCCAATTTGTGTATATGCTCCCGGGAAATATATGGATATTCTATTCCGAGGACCAGGAGCAATTGCCAGACCAGTATGGTATTATCTCTTGGAATCCTGAATATGGAATATGGTGCTACCAACAATTGTAGCAATCTACATATGTCCCTCCCCCATCAATTGATACTAGTTGAAGGAATGGAAATTCCCGTATTTGTTCGACGAGAAATGCGAAACGACAAAGGAAAGAAAAAAGAAATAAGGATCCCCTGCTAGGAATTATATCCTGCTCCTTGTCCCCCCCTCTTCACAGAAAATGGAGAGATTCATTGATGGATTCATCGGATCCTAGGTCGGGACTGACGGGGCTCGAACCCGCAGCTTCCGCCTTGACAGGGCGGTGCTCTGACCGATTGAACTACAATCCCAGGGAAATAAGGTGTACAGCATACATATTCTTATGATTTCATTCAAACCATTTATATTTAGAATCGTCGTGTTGTAACAGAGACACGAGTGATATATTGATCATGGATATGGACTTTAGTGAGAGCGACGCGGATTACTAGTAATCTTTTGGTTTTTCCCAAATCGATTGATAATCAATCTTTCAATGAAAAAACTCCTTTTTTTTCTTGACTCCTTTCCTTATATTTACAGACCATGACATGAATCTAAATCATTAGAAAGATCAGAAAATAAAACAAAAGAAAATAAAACAAATAGGGATATAACAGAAAAATTCACTCTTTTCTTTATTCCTCCGTCTCGGGCATTTCTGAAGGACAAATTGGTTATATCATCCTCATGATGAGTCGGCTAATACTTGGGCCGAGCTGGATTTGAACCAGCGTAGACAAATTGCCAACGAATTTACAGTCCGTCCCCATTAACCGCTCGGGCATCGACCCAGAAAGAATAAATTCTAGGCTTATTGATAATCCATGATCAACTTCCTTTCGTAGTACCCTACCCCCAGGGGAAGTCGAATCCCCGCTGCCTCCTTGAAAGAGAGATGTCCTGAACCACTAGACGATGGGGGCATACCTGCCCGATCGCCATCATACTATGCTCATAGTATGAACAGCTTTTTGGAATTGTCAATATAATGCAATGGTATGACTAGATCCAAAGAATCTTTCCGGCTTTTAGGATTCCATAGAATTTTTTTGATTCTTCATTCATGAATATATATATACTATATATTAATATATATATTATATATATTATATATAGTATAGTATAAATTATATATAGTATAGTATAAAAATATATATATTATAGTATAAAAATCCCTTCCCTTCCGGGATTGATTTGTCCGACAGAAAAAGAAAAGGGTAAAACTCTATTTCTTCAACTTTCATTCATTGATCCACTCATTGTTAAGATGAAATATGCCTATCTCTATCTCACACTAAGCCAGAAAATTCACAAAGGAGAAAAAGTTTCTTTTATTTTTCTATAAGAATTTGGTTATGATTCGATGAAATTTCTTGGATCTATGTCAAATTGGTACATATATAAATCAAGTGAATCTTGTTCTGATGGGGGTCAATTCAAATAAAAAAAAAAGCAAAGAAATTAGGGTCGGTCTTGAAACAATGCATTGCATTGATATTTATAAAATATAATATAAATAAGCAATTTACTCTAGACTTCCTATCCTAGGTCAATCCCATTTTTTGTTCCTGAATGAGCCAGTATACAGATATATGTACATATTTTATCTATATATAGATATATATAGGTACATGCAGTAGACTCATAATGGCTAGTGACTCATTCAGGACTTGAATCAACTAGGCCCTTTTAACTCAGTGGTAGAGTAACGCCATGGTAAGGCGTAAGTCATCGGTTCAAACCCGATAAGGGGCTTTTTCCACAAAACCCCAGTCTTAGTCTTCATTTTTGAGGGGAGAATCGATATATTGTTCATATTTGTAATCAAAAAAAGCAATCAGCGGCATAATACGTTCTCATTAGAATTAGAATGAACAAATGTTCAACTTTATAACTATACTACTATACTATAACTACTATAACTCATTCTAATGAGAAGTCATCCCACTTATCGGTAGGACGACTATGTCACTACAGACTATACTCTTACTCATGTTTTATTATTCAATCTTTTTAGTCCTAGGACATAGATATTCTATCCACCCAATCCCAATTATGAATTGCCAAATATTCTTACTTTTCCATT